GGAATTCAATGGAAGCAATGATAAATAAATACAAATAGAAAAGGAAAGGGAGGAAATACAAAAAAATAGAAGAGAAAAGTAATACAAAGTTATATACAAATCACTACCCCCTTTTTTGTATTTCCTTAATTTATTTCCTTAATTGAATTTCGGTTGATTAGGACGAAGTTCCTTAAAAACCTCCGCCTTCTTTAAAATATCCTGAACAGTTCCTGTAGGTTGAGCCCCTTTTTCAAGGAAATATAAAATAGCAGGAACATTTAAATAAGTTTGATTCTTTATCGGATCATAAAAACCTACTTTCCGAAGATCTTTTCCTTCTCTTCGGGATCGAACATCAATTGCAACGATTCGATAGACGGCTCATTGGGATAGATGTAGATGAACAACACCCCCCCTAGAAACGTATAGGAAGCTTTCTCCTCGTACGGCTCGAGAAAATGATTGATTCGAGGTTTTGTCTCTGTATGGAATTCTATCTAAGAAATGACAACTGGGTCCATAAAATGATCAAATCAATTAAAGATGTAAGTCTTTTTTTTTCTTCTTTCTTCCTGAAAATAAAAAAGAAAGCATTCGTACTCTCATAACTCAAGTTGGATAACTTTCAAACAGTTCAAAGGAAAATCTTTCGGCAATTTCATTTATTGAGCGGTCTTTCCTCTTTTTTTGTTTGTCTCGTTTAAAATCGGATTCTTCAGTCTGATCCAGTTATTAAGACAATTAAAAAGGTGTTTCCTTGTTCTGGGATCCTTTATCTTTGTTTTATTTTAAATCATTGGGTTTAGACATTACTTCGGTGCTTTTTAATCCTTTCAAAATGGCAGCAACATACCCTTTTTTCGATTTCTATGAAAGAATCCTACAAGACGATGGATTCCCTCGTGAAACACTTTGGATCGAAAAAGTTTGATCAATTCCAATAAATTTTTTAATTTTAAACTTGCTCGAATTGGATTCTTTCGATTTCCATACCGAAGATACATTTACGAAGTTGTTTCAATTTTTTTATTGATTGGCATTAACCCTAGACCCTTGCCCCGAGAAATAAATTAATACTTTCTACTCGAGCTCCATCATGGACTATTTACATTCCAAGACAACAAAAAACGAGGGGTTCTAGTGAAACAGAACCAATGATGTCGAGCCAAGAGCACCTTCATTCCTACATAAAATGGTGGATGTACAAATCCACAACGGATCGTGTCCTTCAAGTCGCACGTTGCTTTCTACCACATCGTTTCAAACGAAGTTTTACCATAACATTCCTCTAAGAACCGGTATGGAATTGATTCAATTATGGAATCATGAATAGTCATTGGTTGGGCTGATGTATAAACACCATAATCTATAGTATTTTCTATATCTTCTATATCTTTCTATATCTATAGTATATAGATATAAAGAATACTATAGATATAGGTGGATATATATTTTTCTGAAGAAGTCTTAGTAAGACCCCATCGCTAATATTAATTTGTCTAACATATTATATTAATTAATATTATATTAATTAATATATAATAAATAATTTTTTTATATAAATAATATAATAAAAAATAAGACGAATAAATGAATTCTTTTTGATTCTGCATCTTCACGTGACTTAATAGGAGAGAAAGATTCAGCTTCTAAGGAATGATTAAACTATTTCTCTTTCTAAATTTATTCGAAATTTAGAAAGTTCCCTTTTCGACATCATTCTTCGAAGAAAATTTGATAGTTAAAAACAACTTTTGATCATCTTAGGAAAAAAGATAAGTCTTTTTTTTTTTTAATTGAATCATCAACGATTTCAATGATTTAAAATAGATAAATACACCAAACAACAAATCCAATTTTTTTTATGAGATGGATAAAAAAAGATTAATGTAAGGTAAGATTTTAATTCGTATTCTTTTTTTTTTTTTCATCTGATTGATAAAATCCAAAGAATGGGGAGGGTTTCGTATCTATCAATTCGATCAAATAGACGGAGCAATTGTCACCGTTTATAGATATTGAAATGAACGCCTTCCCATTACTGATTAACTTCTATCTACCCCATTCTATGGGACTGATGCAGCATAAATCAAAAGAAAAGAAGGGGGTGTCCTAGTCTTTTTTATTTTTACGAAATGTGAGCTGTCTAGGCACAAAGCCAAACAAGTCCAGATTAAGTCCAGTTTTTGCTCCTTTTTTTGCTATTTTAGCCTAACTCATTGATTAAGAATTAAGAGACTTAGTGAATTTAATTAGTACCAAAAACCCCCTCTTGGCGAAAAGTCAAGAAATCTACAAAAAATAAAATTGAATCTAATTAGGCTAATTTAGGGGGTAGAGAATACGAGATAGGGAATATGGATTCTTCCGCATCTCGATTCAGTTTAAAAAAAAGATTCATCGAAGAAAAAAATAAGAAACAACAATCACATTCCAGCTAACATTTCGATTTTAAACAGAACATTGTTAAAAAAGCAATCTATATTCTCATAGAATATATATGTTCTGGGACGGAAGG